TTCCGGATTGATTATTTGAATTTCCTTTGAATTTCCCGATTTAGTGTGAGATAGAAATATGCCCACCGAATCTTAACAATGAATGAATCAATGAATGAAAGTGAAAGAAATGAAGTTTAACTCTAACTCCCTCGCCTTTTCCGGCAAACCAATCATTTCCTGAAAGGATCCTATCCTTTGTATTATTTCTTTTTCTATTTTTTTTTTAGAATTATAGAGTTTCGATTAGAATGAACAATTTATATATAAATCTAAATAATGATGAATCAAAAAATTCTATGGAATTATGAAAGATGGAAAGATCCTTCTAATCGAGTCATATCATTCCATATATATTGACAATTTCAAAAAACTGTTCATACTATGAACATAGTAGAATGGCGATCGGGCAAGTATGCCCCCATCGTCTAGTGGTTCAGGACATCTCTCTTTCAAGGAGGCAGCGGGGATTCGACTTCCCCTGGGGGTAGGGTACTACGAAAGGAAGTTGATCATAGATTTCTCAATAAAGACTGAAATTGATTCTTCCTGGGTCGATGCCCGAGCGGTTAATGGGGACGGACTGTAAATTCGTTGGCAATATGTCTACGCTGGTTCAAATCCAGCTCGGCCCAATAATTCGCCGATCCGCCATGAAATGATATAACCATTTGTTGTTCTCCGGAAATGCCCGATGCGCCCCGATACGGAAGAATAAAAATCTGATACATAATTACCGCTATTTTTTTTTTTTAAGCATTTTTTCCACAAATCAAATTCGGATCTTGCTAATGAGCTAGATTTCTATCAGGATCCGGAAGTATAAAGTCTAAGGAAAGGGGTAAAGTAAATAAAAAAAGACTCTTTCATTGAAAGATTTATTTTCAATCGATTTGGTAATAATGAAAAGATTACTAGTAATCCATGTCGATTTCTCTAAAGTGCATATCCATGCAGATATCAATATATCAGTCCCGCCTATGTCAGTTACAACATAACGGTTCTACTAGAAAATGGAAACCGAAAAGAAAGGTTTGCATGAAATCGTAAGAATATGTATGCTGTACACCTTTTTCCTGGGATTGTAGTTCAATTGGTCAGAGCACCGCCCTGTCAAGGCGGAAGCTGCGGGTTCGAGCCCCGTCAGTCCCGATGGATACAAATCCACGAAAAATCCAAAAATACATCAATTCATCTCTCCATTTTCTGTGAAAGGAATAAAAATAACAGAATTTCATTCCTAACAGGGATCCCTCGTTTTTTATTTCTTTTTTTTTTTTTTCGCTTCACATTTCTACCAATATGAGAATTTCAATTCAATATGATAATTTCAATTTCTTCAAGTAATACTGATTTACTGATTGATGGGAAAGAAATATATGTGGATTAGTACAATTATTAGTAGTGCCATATTCAGGATTCCAAGAGAAAGAGATAGCGTACTACTGGACCTGGCTTTTTTCGATTCCTCCCGATCTTTGCAATGGAATATAGTACTATATGTTTACTGCGAACACACAAAAATGGAATTTCCATGATACAAAATAAATTGAACATAGTTACTTTGATTTTGATAGACTACTTTGAAAAGTATATCCTTTTCTGGCTCCGATTTTGTGTAACCTCAAGTACTAATTATTTTATTCGAATTCGGAACAATCTATCTCATTCAAATTTCATACTGAACTTTTGATAGATGTGTCCTATTAATAATCCAAGCAAGGATAAGAATATTAATAAAATAAAGATTAAACAAGGATTCCCTCTCTCTTATTGAAGTGAGGGAATGAATAATCTTTTTTTTTAGTTTAAGGTTTTTTTTCGTTTAAGGTAAGGGTTACGCCGAAGAAAGAACAATCTCTTAAAAAATAACAAAAAAATTCAATATCAATAAATAGAATCGTAAATAAAGTCAAGGAATTATTGATTGGATAAGGAATCCAATTTTGAATTCGGTATGGATAAAAGATCTTCCTATGTTATACTATTCAATTCTCGACAATGAATCAATTTTATAGCTCAGATATTGTTATTCATGATATTGATCCGATTTGATTGATATCATCGAGATGTAATTTATCCCATTGAATTTACCGACATTTATCATCTCTATGGGATTAAATCCCGAGTTATTGCGAATTAAAGTTAAAGAGAAATGAAACGATGAGATTATGGAAGTAAATATTCTCGCATTTATTGCTACTGCACTGTTCATTCTAGTCCCTACTGCCTTTTTACTTATAATTTACGTAAAAACTGTAAGTCAAAGTGATTAATTTTACTTCTTTGTTTTTATCAATGCACAATGATTGAAGAAATCAAAATGAAAAAGGATTTCAATTTCGCGTCTTAGTCTTAAATGAAATGATCGGACTGGAATCAGCAATATTCTATGAAATCAGATAGTTTGGTAGAAAGAAATAGATTTTTTTTCTACCAGACTATCTTTTCTATTTCTATTATTGTTATTGTAGTGTATAAAGTTTTACTCTATAAAGATAGAGGTTTAATACATATAGAATATCAATCACATATATGTAATGTAATATCGCGTCCCAATTTTTTTCTTTGTTTCATGTATTTGATTTGTATTGGTTCCAATCAATCTGAAATAATCAAGAGGCAACTCTTATTTTATTCTTCCGATTCGAATTTATAGATTTATTATTATTCTCAAGACCAATCTCGGTATCATATTAAAAAAAAGAATAATTAATAATAATAATTAATAATAAAGAATTAATAAAAAAAAAAAAAATAGAATAAAACAAGCAGTAAGCATGTAATATGTGACTCGCCTAAGGTAAGAACAATATGTTATTATGTGTAATATCTCGGTAGACAATCACTATGCCTATCTTGTTTCCCATAGAAAGTGCGGATCCGCTTACTAATTAATAACAGAATTCTTTTCTTTTTTCTTTGAAAAAGGGGATAAAAATAAATAAAAAAAAAAGTTCCGCCGTTCCTCATTGTCCATATATAACTTTGGTAAGAGTGAATTCGTCGAAATAGAAAAATTTTAGGAAGAATTCGGTTGGAATAAATTTCCTATTATTTGTATTCCTTTGACTTCAAAATACGAACATGGGAATAATTGAAATATTTGTTTGATTGAAAGAGTATTTTATATATATTATCCATACAATACATTAGAATCCATTACTCCACTAGAATAAAATAGAATTCCAATTCGAAATGGAATTAAAGGATTAATGAAATTCAAAAAATTGCAGAACCATCTAATCTATAAAACAATTGATACAGTTTGAGTTTGATCCCTCAACTCAAATAGTAATACCTTTAAAGTCCACTTCTTCCCCATACTACAAGTGAAAGGGAAAATGTAAAGACTACCATTAAAGCAGCCCAAGCGAGACTTACTATATCCATGTGAATTATGTCCCCTATCTCTATCAATATGAAGGAATTATTTCATTATTATTCACTAATAATAGTAGAATCGATGGCATAGAGTCAAAAAGGGATTCTGACCTAACACCATTGACGAAAGAATCCAATAAATCCAATGTTAATATCTAACAAGTTCCTTATATGATTTCTAGTATAATCGGAAAACATTAAGCACAAACAAACTATCCGGACACATCCTTGGACATATTAAGGAAATGAATGTCACTAGGAGGTAGAAATAATAAAACCTATGCTTTATTTTGTTACCCTCCATTTCATTAAGTAAAAAAAAATATATAAAAATATATAAATATATTCTAAATTAGAATAGAATATAGAATATTAAAATAGAATATATATAAATAAAGAATCAAGATGGATCACTATCTAATGCATACTCCTATCTCCCATTTGATCTAATCCTTACCGTCTCCCGATTGTCTCTGTAAAACAATAAGTATCAAGAGTCCTTTTGCTTCTGCTGGAAAAAAATGATCAGGGTTTCTATCAACAAAACAGAATAAACTATTTCAATTCTCTTGTTGAGCAGGCGACACCCGGATTTGAACTGGGGAAAAAGGATTTGCAGTCCCCCGCCTTACCGCTCGGCCATGCCGCCAAAACGATACAAAAGAAATATATGAGAATATCTCTATCTCCCCCCCAAAAGGGGTTCTAAACTTAACTTATTTTTTTTTTGTTTGTATCTTTAAATTCTGTTTTCCTTAATCCCATTCTTAAAAGAGATCCTTCCCCCTTTTCTATTGAAAAAAACAAACTTTGAGTCACAAAAGTAAAAATTCATCACAAATCGGAACCGTTAACTATTAACTGTTAATTCATGACCGATTCTTGAATTTTATTAATCTAAAATGAATTGTTTTTTCCTAGATAAGAAAATCCAAATTGATACATAACTAAATTGATTTTTTTTTTCAATAAAAAAAATCCTTCTCCATTTCCATTATAACAACAATTATCAATATATGTCAATATATGTAAACCCTCGAATGTAAATTGTTACACGATATTATATTATCTAATCGGGTATCTTATCCATATATAATGATAATGCTTATATGGAATTTTAGGAAAATTATCGTGCTTCAATTTTAAAATTTTTCATTAAATAGATTGAGTAGAAAATCGAAATTTAACACGACATGTGCTGTCCCGAACGAATTGGGCTCCGATACAATAAAGGAAGAGACATATATATAGATAGATAGCTATATCTAGAGTTATATCTGCGCATGTTTAATAAATACAGGCCTTATTACGTTACACACTTCAATTGTATTTATTCTACAAATTCTACTAAAAAAAAATAGGTAAAAATATCTATCTTCTCGGAGAATTCTTTTTTGAACAATTGAATCCGTGAATTAAGTGCTAAAAAAAGAAATTCTGTATTGTTTCTGATTATTCTGTATTGTTTCTGATTATTAGGTCTTTATCTCATCGAACAGATCAAATTGCGAATTGATTTCTTTTTTTTGGTATCCAATCGAGTTGGAATATGTAATATCATAATAATGGTAGAAATTGAATCCATTTTTTTTGATATTCTATAAAAATTTGATATTCTATAAAAATAAGTTTAGGTT